GAGTTACTTTTAGTGCTACTGTGATTTTGAAAATAAACGCGCAAATACCCATCAAAGGTAAGTAAATATACCCGAAACATATAAAATGCGGTTAATCCTATTGTGAAACAAGGTATTATTGCAAAAATTGGTGAATATAACCAACTATCATTAAGAATTTCATCTTTGGACCAAAAACAAGCAAGAGGTGGAATACCACAAAGAGAAAGTGTACCTAATAAAAAAGTAGTTCTTGTAATTGGAACATATCTTGTTAAACCACCCATAAGAACCATATTCTGACTTTTTTCTGGTGAATATCCAACAATAGGTTCCATTGAATGAATAATAGATCCAGATCCCAAAAACAATAAAGCTTTAGAATAGGCATGAGTGATCAAATGGAATAAAGCCGCCCGATAAGAACCTATACCTAGAGCTAACATAATATAACCTAATTGAGACATTGTAGAATAAGCTAAACTTCTTTTAATGTCTCTTTGAGCAAGAGAAAAAGTAGCTCCTAATAGTACTGTTATTACACCCATTAAAGAAATGAAATTCATTATATAAGGTATGTCTATGAAAAGAGGAATAAGCCGAGCTACAAGAAAAATTCCTGCTGCTACCATAGTAGCGGCGTGTATAAGGGCCGAGATAGGAGTAGGTCCTTCCATGGCATCAGGTAACCATACGTGGAGGGGGAATTGTGCAGATTTAGCAACTGCACCGACAAATAATAAAGAGGCACACAAAGTAGCAAATAAGGAGCTGACCCCATTATTATGGATCAAGTTATTAGCTATTTCGAACAAATCCCGAAATTCCAAACTACCTGTTATCCAATAAAGACCTAAGATTCCTAATAATAAACCAAAATCTCCTACACGATTAGTTACAAAAGCTTTTTGACAAGCACTTGCGGCAATCGGTCGTGTGAACCAAAACCCTATTAATAAATATGAACACATTCCCACCAGTTCCCAAAAAATATGAATTTGTATCAAATTAGAACTAGTAACTAATCCCAACATGGAAGTATTGGAAAAACTCATATAAGCAAAAAATCTCAAATATCCTTGGTCGTGAGACATATAATTGTCACTATAAATAAGAATCATGACTCCAACAGTAGTAATTAGTATTGACATAATAGAAGTAAGTGGATCGATCAAATATCCAAACTCTAAGGAAAAATCAATATCTATGGTCCAAGACCATAGATATTGATAAATAAAACTTCCATTTATTTGTTGAATAGACAGATTGGCCGAAAATCCCATAGCTATACTTAACAGAAAAATACTAGGAAAAGCCCATATACGACGAATATTTTTTGTTGCTGTCGGAATAAGTATAAGTCCAAATCCTATTGACATAGTAACTGTAAGTGGAAGAAAAGGTATTATCCATGCATATTGATATGTATGTTCCATAAGAAAACAAACAAATTGAGATTTTTTTTTTTAATTAATAATTGTTTCCGATTCACCAATTCTTATCTCTTTCGAAAAGAACAATAAACAATAATAATGAAAAAAAAAAATATAAAAATAAAATAATATATATATATAATATATAATATATATAATATATATATATATTATTTGTTATTTTATGTTAAATGTTAAATTATGTTAAATGTTGAAAGTTAAAAAAAAAAAAAAACTATTATTCACAGAATAAAGTATAGATAATGATTAAAAAAAACGATCTATTCCGAACAATACATGTCTTTCACATACAACGATAAATAAAAATGAGTAACCCTTTTTTGAATGGCAGTTCCAAAAAAATGTATTTCTATGTCAAAAAAACATATTCGTAGGAATATTTGGAAGAAAAAAGGATATTTAACTGCAGTAAAAGCTTTTTCTTTAGCGAAATCGATTTCTACCAGACATTCAAAAAGTTTTTTTGTGCGACAAACAAATAATAAAGTCTTGGGATAATCGGAATTGACATAGCCCGAAGAACTGAAAATTTTTTAAGATGAACGATTCACATTAATTAATGTATTGAACTACTCAATATTAGTTATAACTAGCTGTGGTATGTAGAATAAGAGTTTTCTGTATATTGGGTTCTTATTAAGAATAGTATTTTTTCCCTATCCATTAACTTTTCACAATAGAAAATCTTAATCCTATTTTTCTATTGTGAATAGTACAATTGCCATAGAAATTTAAACTCTTTTTTTATATGCCTAGCCTAAAACTTAATTGGTTTGGTAAATGTTACCTTATTTATATTATATACATATACACAATGAAGAGTATTAATACTTAATTAATGATACTAAAGTATCGGAATCGTTAGAAAAATTCCAAATGGATTTAGTGATGAAATTGTAATACATATGAGATCTTAGTTATTTGATTTTTTTTTTCAATAAAAAAAATCAATCTTTTTCATTTATCCGATTTCATCGGATTCAAAATGAAAAACAAATCATCAAAAAAAAAAATAGAAAGAAAAAGGACAATTCTTAATTCTATACCTCGACTGAGAGCAAAACTATCGAAATTTCAACTGTATCGGGGGAACTTAGTTTATAGTACGTGAAAGTTGATTGTTAAAACTGAACCTAGGACGATACTAACTAAGGATTATTTTATTGAATGAAGATTCAAATATGAATTTTAACGAGTCTTTTTTCATCGATTCTAATGTTTCCTAGACTATATTGAATCCTTGATTCTTGACGATTCAACATGAATTGAATATTATTATTTCAAGTAAGCCGCCATGGTGAAATCGGTAGACACGCTGCTCTTAGGAAGCAGTGCTAGAGCATCTCGGTTCGAGTCCGAGTGGCGGCATCCTCTAAAAGAGACACAATGTATCCTATAATGTATTCAATTTCCGATTTCAATTCTGTAATGGGACACTTTTTTTATGATATTTGTGATTTTAGAACATATATTAACTCATATCTCTTTTTCGATCATTTCAATTGTGATTACGATTCATTTCATGAACTTATTAGTCTACGAAATCGTAGGATTACGTGATTCATCGGAAAAAGGGATGATAGCCGCCTTTTTCTCTATAACAGGATTATTAATTTCTCGTTGGATTTCTTCGGGACATTTTCCGTTAAGTAATTTATACGAGTCATTAATCTTCCTTTCATGTAGTTTATTTATTATTCATATAATTTCCAAGAAATTGAACCATAAAAATGATTTAAGCATAATAACTACCCCAAGTACTATTTTTACTCAAGGCTTCGCTACGTCGGGTCTTTCAACTGAAATGCATCAATCCGCAATATTAGTACCTGCTCTACAATCTCAGTGGTTAATGATGCACGTAAGTATGATGTTATTGAGCTATGCAGCTCTTTTATGCGGATCGTTATTATCAATTGCTCTTCTAATCATTACATTTCGAAACAACATCAATTTTTTTTGTAAAAGCAATAATTTCTTAATTAGATCATTTTTCTTTGGTGAGATTAAATACTTGAATGAAAAAAGAAGAAGCGTTTTTAAAAACCCTTCTTTTCTTTCATTTCAAAATTTTTACAAATATCAATTGACTCAACGTTTGGATTATTGGAGTCATCGCATGATTAGTTTAGGGTTTACCTTTTTAACCATAGGCATTCTTTGTGGAGCAGTATGGGCCAATGAAGCATGGGGATCTTATTGGAGTTGGGACCCGAAGGAAACTTGGGCATTTATTACTTGGACCATATTCGCGATTTATTCACATACTAGAACAAATCAAAGTTTACAAGGTACGAATTCGGCACTTATAGCTTCTATAGGATTTTTTATAATTTGGATATGCTATTTTGGGGTCAATCTATTAGGAATAGGTTTACATAGTTATGGTTCATTCACATTAACATCTAATTGAATAAGCTACATGAAAAATACATAAGAATATCGTCCCATATATAACGAAAGTTTGCTTGTTCGAGTTTTTGTTTTGACAGGTTGTCAAAACAAAAACTCGAAATGCATCTCATTACAATTCTAATTCACTTTATTTTTTTGCATTGTACAGCGAACGATTTTAAAAAAATCTTAAAATTAAAGAATTATAAGACTTTTTGTCTCATTAATGAAACACTATCTATAAAAGTAATTAGATAGGATAGCTTGTACCCTGTCAACTGATAACGAGAGAACGAAATCAGGATAAATACCAATCCCTATTATGGGTAGAAAGATACAAATTGAAACAAATAGTTCTCGTGGTCCAGAATCAAAAAAATTAGAGTGTGGAACATTGAATAGCTTGTATCCATAGAACATCTGACGTGACATAGATAATAAATAAATAGGAGTTAATATCACTCCAATTGCCATTACAAAAGTAATTAGTATTTTTGGCATTAAAAGATATTTTGGACTAGTAATTATTCCAAAAAATACTACTGATTCCGCAACAAAACCACTCATTCCTGGCAATGCAAGAGAAGCCATCGAGAAACTACTGAACATGGTAAATATTTTTGGCATTGGGATGGATATCCCTCCCATTTCGTCGAGATAAACAAGACGTGTTCTATCACAACTCGTTCCCGCCAAGAAAAAAAGTGCAGCACCAATAAATCCATGAGAGAGTATTTGTAAAATGGCTCCATTGAGTCCCATGTCGGTTATAGAACCAATTCCTATAATTGTAAAACCCATGTGAGATACAGAGGAATAGGCTATTCTCTTTTTAAAATTGCGTTGACCGAGAGAAATTAAAGCTGCATAGATTATTTGCATCGCTCCAACTATTACCAACCAGGGAGAAAATATAGAATGAGCGTGGGGTAATAATTCCATATTGATCCGAATCAATCCATATGCTCCCATTTTTAATAAGATTCCAGCTAGAAGCATACATGTACTGTAATGTGCTTCTCCATGGGTATTTGGTAACCATGTATGCAGGGGTATAATCGGCGATTTGACAGCATAAGCAATAAAGAAACCAAAATATAATATTATTTCCAATGCCACAGGATATGATTGATTAGCTAATCTTTCAAAATCTAATGTTGGTTCATTGGAACCATATAAACCCATACCTAGAACTCCTATTAAGAGAAAAATAGAACCCCCTGCTGTGTACAAAATAAACTTTGTAGCCGAGTAGAGACGTTTTTTTCCTCCCCACATGGATAAAAGTAAGTAAACAGGAATTAATTCTAACTCCCACATGATGAAAAAAAGTAAAAGGTCTCGAGAAGAAAATGATCCTATTTGACCGCTGTACATTGCTAACATCAGGAAATAGAACAATCGCGAATTTCGCGTAACTGGCCAAGCTGCTAAAGTAGCTAAAGTAGTGATAAATCCTGTCAGTAAAATGGGTCCTATGGAAAGTCCATCGATTCCCAGTCTCCAGTGAAAATCAAAAATATCTATCCATTTATAATCTTCTTCCAATTGGATTAATGGATCGTCCAATTGGAAATGATAACAGAATGCATAGGTTGTTAGAAGGAGTTCTAATAAGCATATACAAATAGTATACCATCTAAACATCTTATTTCCTCTATGAGGAAAAAAGAAAATTGAGGAACCCGCGAATATCGGCAAAACTACAAGTATTGTTAACCAAGGAAAATAACTCGTGATAAAGACAAGATATGTTTTGACCAGAAAAACCCGTGCTCGAAATAATAAATTTTATCGAGAACGGGCTTTTGTCGGTAAAGAGGAATCAAATGATTCAAGTGGAGTTTTTTGTAACGTATCAATAAGATAGACCCATGCTGCGAGTTGTTTCATGCCATAAATAAACACGGACACTCAAAAAATCTGTTGGGCAGGCAGATTCACATCTCTTACAACCTACACAGTCCTCGGTTCTTGGTGCGGAAGCAATTTGCTTAGCTTTACATCCGTCCCAAGGTATCATTTCCAATACATCTGTGGGGCAGGCTCGTACACATTGAGTACACCCTATACATGTATCATAAATTTTTACTGAATGTGACATTGGATCTATAAATTCCAGCTTTGAGCATAAAAAATTTTCGATCTGGTAAAATAAAATTAGTAGTAAATGAATCATACATTTATATTGTAGACACCAGACGAAGCAGTGGTTTATCAAAATTTTAAGAATCAATATATTTCTAAACCTGTTCATGAGAAAAGTCCAAGAGACTTTGATTTCTCTTTCAACAACCATGATCATGCGAGTTGCACATGTGAATTCAAATTGACCAACAAATTGGTCAATATTTCAATATTAATTCAATTTATTTATTCAATATGAAAATATTTATTATTCAATAGTAAACTAATTCAATACTAAATATATATATATATATATATTTATATATATCTAATAGATTAATATTCTATGTGATATTATGTATCTTATGATCATAACTAATTATTCAACAAATTCGATTGATTGATACGAGTTGATTTTCTGTTACGATGGATTGATGAAACAATAGCTAGCCCAATAGCTGCTTCAGCAGCCGCAACAGCTATAACAAAGATTGAGAAAATGTCGCCTTTTAATTGGCGACTATCAAATATATCAGAAAATGTTACGAGATTGATATTAACCGAATTGAGTATAAGCTCAAGACACATAAGTGCTCTAACCATCTTTCGACTTGTGATCAATCCATAGATACCGATAGAGAATAAATAGACACTTAAAAAAAGTACATGCTCGAACATCATTGACTAACTCCTTATCAATCTCGATTCATTTCAATATGAACAACAATTCAACCGATTCGATTGATTAGAATAGAACGATTACAGAATAAAAGAAGGTATTGGCAATAGATAGGTTTAATTAAAAACCTTATAAAAACCTTAAACCTTTCCATTTATTTTATTTATTTTATTTATTTAGAATTTAATTCTAAGTATTTATTATTGACGAGCCATAGTAATTGCACCTATCAAGGAAACTAAAAGAATTATGGAAATGAGTTCAAACGGAAGATAAAAATCTGTTGATAAATGAATACCAATTTGTTGAATGTTACTTATTAGGTCCTGTTCCATAATCTGGCTTGATCTTGTAGTCCAAAAAATTCCGTACCATGACGTATCTGGGATAATAGTAATTAGTGAAAAAAGAATACTTGTACAAACCAGTGAAGTGACCCCATCTCCAATGGTCCAAAAATAGGAATCATTGGAATATTCTGAACCATTCATGAACATTACAGCAAATATGATTAAGACATTTATAGCTCCAACATAAATAAGGAGCTGTGCGGCAGCTACAAAATAGGAATTCGATAGAATATAGAATAAGGATATACAAACAAGAACCAATCCCAACGAAAAGGCAGAAAAAATGGGATTGGTAAGTAATACTACTCCCAGACCTCCTAATACAAGAACTGATCCCAAAAATACTACAAGAATATCATGTATTGGTCCAGGTAAATCCATTATTAAAATAATAAATTAATAAATAAGTCGAAATATTTCATGACCTTACTGAATGGTCCAGGAAAGGAAAAGAGGTTGCCCCATTTTTTTCTTGTATATGATACATTCCTAATTGAATTAAATTCAAATTTTTTTCTTGTATATGATACATTCCTAATTGAATTAAATTCAAACTTTTTTTTTATATGGATTAATGTAGATATAGATAAAATTATCGAGAAAAGAGTAATGGGGATTGTATATTTCGAAATCATCACGAAAAATATATTCTCAGTTTAAATCAAAGAATAATTCTCAACAATCAATAATTATTAGTTATTATTTGTAGTTACTGACCAAACAAAATAAAAAAAGCTTGGGTCTTTTATATCAAAACAAAATCTTAGTAATTGGTAATCGTTCTTGAATCAAAGGGTTTATCTTTGTCTATTTTGATTTGAGTCGAATTCATAACTGTTTGAATTGTGTAATCTCCAATTATTGACATTGGTAACCGACCCAAAGCAATTTGATTATAATTCAATTCGTGACGATCAGAAGTAGAAAGTTCATATTCTTCAGTCATTGATAAACAGTTTGTTGGACAATACTCGACACAATTACCACAAAATATACAGACCCCAAAATCAATACTATAATTAAGCAATTGTTTTTTTTTAATATCTCTTTCAAATCTCCAATCAACAACGGGTAGATCTATCGGGCATACACGAACACATACTTCACAAGCAATACATTTATCAAATTCAAAGTGGATTCGACCACGGAAACGCTCTGATGTGATCGATTTTTCATAAGGATATTGAATAGTTATAGGTAAACGATTTGTGTGGGATAAGGTAATTACGAAACTTTGACCAATATACCTTGCAGCTCGTATTGTTTGTTGACTATAATTCATGAACCCAGTCACCATAGAGAACATATTGTAAATATCCAGGAATAAATTGATGTTTCTTTCTCTTGTTTGAAAGAGGTTATGAATCTGGAATATCGTTATCGTATTTTCTTATTTATAGTGAAACAAGTTGGGAAGAAGTTGTCAATAATAGATTACCTAAAGAAATAGGTAAAAGAAATTTCCATCCAAGATTTAATAGCTGGTCCATTCTTATCCTAGGCAAAGTCCACCTTGTTGTGATAGGAATGAACAGAAACAAATAAGCTTTAGCTAATGTAATAAAGATACCAATTGTAATTCCAAAAACTCCGGCCATTTGATTTATTCCGAAAAGTTCAGGAATAGATATGTACGGAATAGAAAAATTCCACCCACCTAAATAAAGAACTGTTACAAATAATGAAGAAAGTAATAGATTTAGGTAAGAAGCAATATAAAATAAACCGAATTTGATACCTGAATATTCGGTTTGATAACCTGCTACTAATTCCTCCTCTGCTTCCGGTAAATCAAATGGCAATCTCTCACATTCGGCTAGAGAAGAAATTAGAAAAACAATAAACCCTATAGGTTGACGCCACAGATTCCACCCCCAAAAACCATATTTTGACTGTGCTTCAACTATATCAACTGTACTTGAACTATTAGATAATCATAGTCGATAATAACATCACTGTTCCGATCGCTATTACAAAACCGTACATGAAACTTCAGCTTCATACGGCTCCTCTATGGCCACAAATAAATGTAAGGACTGGTTCGGTATTTTCACCCGGATAGATCGAATAAAGATACATCGGAGAGTCCCAAATTAGACCAATGGAATTCTGTCCGCTAGAATAAGAAAAAAGTGCTTCCGAATTGATCTCATCCTTATAATGATAATGATAATTTTTCTTTGTTCGGTAATAACTTAATCTTTCAATAAAATATTCGTTATCAATATATATATATATATAGGCATTAGTTCATGAATAATGATAAGAATTCCGTATGTATGAATACGGATATAGGAAAGAAAGAATAAATAAAGATCTTTTTTTTATTTTATCAAAATTTTTATTCATTCATTCGATTATTGCATTCCATTTCTTTTGTTCCTGTTCTTCTGTCTCAGAAGAAGGTATTTAGAAAAAAAAATAAAGGATTAATTCGTTCTTGATAGTCATTTCTTTAATCAGTGAATAGGAGCATACTCGAGATCGGAATCGTAGGGAGATACTTCTTGATCATTTCTACCAACTTAAAGCCCTTATTATGATTCGTTTTATGCAGAAATATCTCTTTTTTTGATACCTTACATTATCCCCATTACTAATCCTTTGTGTACCTTGGTGTTCCTAACTGTCCACCGATTTTTGATTGATCCCCGGTATGTTAATACATACAAGGCAGTAGTGGAAACTCCATACAGTTGATCTTTTGCACCCGCTTCAAGATATGATGACTAATCAAAGAATCTCAATCTTGGGGTAAACAGTTTACGCTGCTTATGTTTACTTTAATTTCATTCTTGTACATAGGGAATGAGATTTTCTCTTCTTACTGCAAATTTATAAGCTGTTTTGTTTCACTCATATAACTATCTGGTTTAACTCATCGATGAATAAAAAAAAATATCTATTCAATACATTCAACCTCTTTTCTTTATTTATTTCTAGGAAAGAGGTAAAAGTTCATATTCCAACGAATCACACGTAGAGATATTGATAACACACATAGAGTTAATGGTATTTCATAACTAATAGATTGAGCAGCAGCTCGTAGACCACCTGAAAAAGAATATTTATTATTTGATCCATATCCTGACATAAGAAGCCCAATAGGGGCAATACTTGAAATGGTGATCCATAAAAAAACACCTATACTGAGATCACCTAAAACAAGGCGGTATCCAAAAGGAATTACTAAATAACTTAGTAGAATTGATATGACCGCTATAGACGGTCCGACACTAAACAAACGAATATCTCCTCTAGATGGGAGTAGGTCCTCCTTAAAAAGTAATTTAGTCCCATCTGCTAGAGCTTGAAGAATTCCCAACGGACCAGCATATTCAGGCCCAATACGTTGTTGTATCGTTGCAGATATTTCTCTTTCTAACCACACAATTACTAGTACCCCTATTATGATTCCAAATATAAGGGTCAAAATGGATACAAACATCCATATGAGTCCATAGATTTCTTTTATGGATTCCGATGTAGAAAAAGAATTGATAGCTTGTACTTCTGTCGTATCAATTATCATTTCAACGATCAACTTCTCCCATAATGATATCTATACTACCTAGTATCGTCATGATATCAGCCAATTTCATTCTTTTAACTAGCTGAGGAAGAATTTGCAAATTGATGAAACCGGGTGGACGAATTTTCCATCTCCAGGGGAAAATGCTATTATCCCCTATCAAATAAATTCCTAATTCTCCTTTTGGGGCTTCTACTCTGACATAAAGTTCTTGTTTCGACAATTCAAAATTGGGTGAAGGTTTTTTACTAATAAATCTATATTCAAAATCATTCCATTCGGAATTTTTTGCTCTATCAAAGCGTCGGACTTCTAAATTCTCATAGGGACCTCCAGGAATTCCTTCTAGAGCCTGTTGAATAATTTTTATAGATTCCCCCATTTCACCTATTCGTACTAAATAACGAGCTAATGAATCTCCTTCTTTTTGCCATTGGACTTCCCAATCGAATTCATTGTAACACTCATAATGATCAACCTTACGAAGATCCCATTGGATTCCAGAAGCTCGTAACATCGGTCCTGATAAACCCCAATTTATTGCTTCCTCTCCACCAATAATGCCCACTCTTTCAACTCGTTCCAAAAAAATGGGATTCCGTGTAATAAGTTTTTGATATTCAACAACTCCTGTTAAAGAATAATCGCAGAAATCCAAACATTTATCTATCCAGCCATGAGGTAGATCAGCAGCTACTCCTCCGATGCGGAAATAATTATGCATCATTCGCATACCTGTGGCGGCTTCGAATAGGTCATATAACAATTCTCTCTCTCTGAAAATATAGAAAAAAGGAGTCTGTGCACCGATATCCGCCATAAAAGGTCCAAGCCATAACAAATGAGAAGCTATACGGCTCAGCTCCAGCATAATTACTCTGATATAACTGGCTCTCTGAGGTACTTGAACATTTTCCAATTGTTCTGGTGCATTTACCGTTATTGCCTCTGTGAACATAGTAGCTAAATAATCCCAACGTGTTACATAAGGAAGATATTGTATAATTGTTCGGTTTTCTGCTATTTTTTCCATTCCTCTGTGTAAATATCCCAATATGGGTTCACAATCAATAACATCTTCACCATCGAGAGTAACGATCAGTCGAAGAACACCATGCATTGATGGGTGGTGAGGGCCCATATTGACTATCATGAGATCTTTTCTTGTAGCCGGTATAGTCATATTTTTTCTTCCTTGATTCATTATTCCACGAATTCCTCAAAACGAGGTTCATCAAAATGAAAAATCTAATAAAATAACTATTAAAAAAAAATTCAAACGATTAAATTAACGAGTTTTTGGTTCCCGAATATCCAACTGATCCATTAATTTCTTATAACGGACTCTATTTTTCTTTGACAAATAAGCCAGGAGCCGTTGACGTTTTCCCAGAATTATTCGTAGACCTCTTTGGGATAAAAAATCTCTTTTGTGCAATTCCAAATGTGAAGTAAGTCTACGTATCTTACTGGTGAAACTTAATACTTGAAATTCAACAGAACCCTTGTTTTCTTCTTTTTCTTCTTGTGAAATAACTGAGATGAATGAATTTTTGATCATAAAAAAATTTTTCTATCTTTTTTTCTTTCCCATGGATTTATTTTACTTTACCGAATCGATCAGGAAAAATAAAAATAATAATCTTTATGCCAGTTATTTTAATCTAGTACACACAAAAATTTGGATTTTTTCCTATTCTCTTTCTTTTCTATCCAAATCAAATTTTCAATTTGATTTGGATAGAAAAGAAAGAGAAAATACATTTCTACATTCATGGAAGAGAATGATTTCTTTGTACTTAAAAGGATTCTGCCGATTTCGTCCTAGATTCAATTGAGTTGATACGCCATTAAATCCGTGTCATGTACCAGAATGTAATACAGCGTATATGTATATCTTTCGGCTTTCATCTACTGAAAAATATCACAGATATATAGGAAATATACTATTAACAAATTCTGAATCGTGGATACATATATATCCTTGACATACTGAAACGGCTGCCATTATTGGTATTAAACCAATAGCGATTCATACAAGCTAAATCTTCTAATCGGTAATTGGGCCAAAGAAACAATTTGCATTTAATGAATTTATTTGTATCTGTATTAGTATTAAAATGCCTGTCCTCATTCAAAAATTTTCCAGAGTTTCTTATGTTGCTTTCATTGCAAAATACTAGATTTCTATCCACAAAATTCCAATTACGAGAATTAAAACAAATTAGAATTCTCAATTCTCTACGACGTCTAGGAGATAGAATATTTTCAGGAACAAAGAAATCATAATTACTTTTGTCTCTATTCACAAGTATATTGCCGTGTCTTGCAACGGATTTATCAAAACTCTTCTTATCAACATATCTTTTTTTTATACATTTTCTGTTAGTTTGGTGCTTCATTTTTTCGATCAATGAAATACCTAGGGTTTGATATATAATAAATTTTTCATCCCTTTTTATAGATAAACGAATCGGTTCGACAATCAATATTCCTTCTTTTATCAATTCTGTAAGAGCTAGATTTTTGTGATTTAGCATTCCATTCAGACGTATCTCTCCTCTTTGAATCGTGGATATAGTCATTTTCCTTGGATTTATCAGTCTAATTAGGTGACAATATACCTTGATATTATCGATCATACTTCGATTCAAGGAGTCATCCCATCTTAATTGAAAAAGGAAATATTTTTTCAGGAAGAATTCTATTTCTGCTTCCTTCTTTTTCTTGGATTGTTTTTTCTTTTTACCTTTTTTAATGTCTGATCTCGCGTAATCGTCTTCAACATTTTTTTTTTTGTTTTGTTTTCGTAGATCTGATCCAAAATTTTCTTGTTCCTGTTGTTCGTTTTTTTCTTGGTTGGAATTTTCTAATTTAAGATATTCTTTTTGATTAGGTAATATCTGAAGATTTTTTTTTTTATTTTGACTAATATTTTCATAGAAATAAAAATTAAAAAGAAGAAATTTGATTGGTATGATCCATGGTTTAATCCTATATGCATCAAAGAGTGGCACAAATTCTGGGAAGAACCGGGGTTCTAGATTTGATATGGTACGATAAACCTTTTCTTGATTCATTCCCATCCAATCAAAAAAAACACTTTTTTGATTGGATGGTTTAATTCCTTGATGAATTGTAAGAGAAAAAATATCTTTTTTTTTCCATTTTTTGATAATTTTGTTTTCAGTCTTAGTATTTTTCTCAATTTTGGTGCTGATATGCGTATTGGTCCAGGTCTCAATGTCGATCTTTTTTCTAAGACAAATATGGAGAATTCTACAATCAAAATATTTTCTATCCAGATTTTTATGTGTAGCAATAATATATTCCTTTTCTAGATAATTACTAATAGGTATACTTACCAATACATAAAATGATTCGGGTTTCAGTGTATTGAAATTGTATGGAATTTCTTGGTCTCCTTTTACTTGTAATGTTGATTCATAAATATATGAGTCCTTCCTATTCCCATAATTCATATATTTATGTGATAAAAGATAATATCTGTAGTGTTTTTTAAATTTTTCTTTTTGACTCGTCAATGAATCCACTGCCATCGCATAGTAATTTTGCTTCATGTAATGAATTAATTGGTCTTTTTCTTTTTTATGTGAATCAAATTTAATTGAGTTTTTATTTTGAATCATAGAGCGTTGGTTGATTCTATTTCGCCATTTTTGAGGTACTAATCGAGACCATTTTGTCTGAGATAAATTGTATTGATAATGGCCCTTTAACCAGTTTTTCCATTCATTTTTTCCAGACTTATAAATTTTCTTTTGCTTTGATTTGGAATCAAATATTCCTCGTGTCATACAATAATCCTTGATTTTATCCTTAATAAAAGAATGGGTCCTGGTATATTGAAGTACAGATCTCAAGTGATACTTGTTAAGTAATTGGGTTTGTGATAATTTGTAAAATACATATGCTTGGGACAAGGAGGATAAATCATAATTATAATAATAAATATTTGAATTATTATTACTGATATTAGTATTAGAAAATGATTTTTTTATAGTCGAAATAAAGTTCATTGTATTTTGATCTGTTTCATCAATTCCTTCTCGATTTGTTTCATCGTTGTAAATCGATTTTGTGATAATTTTTTTTATTGATTCAAGGAAAAGTTGTGCATCGATCCTAAAAATAGTAATCATACGTAGAAAGATATCTATGTATATTTTTTCAATGAAAGATTTCATAAAAAAATGGAATTTACGTATAAATCGGATCTTTTTTCTTTTAAATATCTGCAAAATATGTTTCTGTGATTCCGATTTTTTATCATCACAAGTTAGAACTATTTTTTTCTTGTCTTTTGTGATTCGTTCTAGTTCTATTTGATTCCTGATTGTGACTGCTCTATCAGCAAGATCCTTTATTTTTTTTTCTATGAGTGAGTAATTTGCCCAATTCATGGATCGAATTCGAATGGTTGATTTGCGAATAATCTTATTATTTATTTTAGAATCTCTTACATTTTCATTCGGTTTATATACTTTTACCTTCCTCGATTCAAATAAGAAAATGGGGTTTACTTTTTCCTTTATTTTTTGTTTTATAACTAGAACTATTTCGATAACCCATTTTTTTTTTTCTTTAAAAACTTTTGGAACGAAAAAAGAATTCTTTTTTCCTTTTCTAATTTTTTTTTGGAGTTCTTTATAAATGGGTTCAAAAAAAGAAGGTCGTTTTCGGGGAGGACCAAAAGGAACTTCTGTTTCCATTCCCAAAATTGTTAAATAACAAAAATCTTCTTTTTTTCTTTTTTTTTTCATTGGATCTCTATGATGAGATCGTATTTTAGATCTTCGCCAAGGTTTAAGATAGAAAGGAGATAGAATCTTTATCTGAATACCGTCTGTTAACCAATTTTTTGGAAATTCTGTTTCCGATAATTGAACACCATTATAGGTGCATTTAACATGTGTTTCTCTCTTCCATTCCTTCAAATCCTCATACCACTCGGTCGATTGGAATAATAACATACGGCCAATATTTTTAGCTATTATCAATGAAGGCAATACAATGTATTTTCTAAGAAAAGAGTGGGTTATTAACATTAAACTTCTTATTACTTGAGCAAATAGAATGTTATCCCAAGTTTCGGATGTTGCTATCCGTTCATTTTCCTCTTTTTTCTTCTCGTTTTTTTTCTTTTCTTTTGTCCCTTCCTCCTCAAAATTGGAAATTTTCAATTCCGGTTCTCTCTCGACCGAATTCCTAAAAATGAGATTCATCATTTCAGAGATATCAAAAGAAGAAAAAAAAAATGTTTTGTTTATTCGATCCAAAAAAAGCGGGGAATGTGCATTTGCTTGAAACATTTGCCAAGTAACTGTTTTACGTCTTTGAGTACGCATGGATCCTTTTATTATATCCCTACGAAAATCTGATTGTTGCGAGTAGCGTATCAAAGCCACCTCTTCTGTTTGATCACTAATACTAGTATTATCCTTATTAGTAATAAAATTGGTATTATTCTCATTATCAGCATAAATTATCACACGTCTGGCTCTTCTTGAACGAATTTCAATATCTTCTATCGGTTTTTCCTCATTTTCTTCCTCCTGTTCTTCCAGAAGATTGGTCAATTTATATGACCATCGAGAAACCTTTTTACTGATTTCTTCTATTCCAATAGATTCATTTCTAGTTGTTTTATCATTTGGATCAATTGTCATTATATCGAATACAAATTTCAAAGATTTTGCTTGACTTTCTGAATCCATTTTTCTTTGTTCTGCCAATAAAGAACAGTTTTTCAAACAAAAATTGGGTGTGAATTCAAAAGAAAATGAAGTTAAGGAATTACCGATATAATTCAAAAATGATTTACCACCACCAAGTGAATTCTTTTGATGTTCAAATTCTCTGAAATTATTAGGAAGTAGCTCATGGATCTTATTTATCCAAAGACTTTTTATGGAATCCTCCATATAAGGGATAAAATCATTTATGATTGTACGTAAATCAAAATCTTTTATTGCTCCACGGCATGGTCCGCTCAATAAAGGATCATATGTTTTGGTCAAGCATTTTTGTTTATTCTCATGATTGCAAAATCTAGTCCTTTTTTCGAGCATATCTAGAGCAAGAAATCCCTTTTCTTTTTTTTCTTTTTCTAGAGCTTTTATTCGACTTATTAATTCATTGCTCAAGTTGTATTTTTTTTGTTCATTGGTATAAACCCAATAATTATACAGGTCTCCATGGGATAATTTTTTTGTCGTGTACAAAGACATTTTTCGTTCTATCATTTCCGAAAAAGTCGATAAACTGGGTGGATATGTAAAAGATATTTTTTGTTTCCCATTACTTGGACATGTATAAAAAAAATATTGTGACATTTCATTTCGTACAGCATTTTCAAACCGATCATTTTTTATATATCGCAATGGACAATTCCATCGATTATAATCGAAAAGAAAAGTCACAAGAGGTTTTTCAAACCAGAAATAAGTCTTTTCATTTTTCTCTTCTTTAAGTCTTCCCAATTCCCAATTATCTTGATAGGTATCAAGATAAGAATCTTCGTAAACTGGGCTATCTTTATAGCATGTCTCTTTAAAGTGAAAAGGGTCTTCTTCGGCGGATCCCTCTTGTTCCTGTTTAGTCTCCTTCGTTTCGGAAGTTGTTTCTACATCGCTTTCTTCCTCACTTTCTCCCCTTTCTTCCATTTCTGAGGTTTCTTTCAGTTTCTTAGTGACAATAGGCGACGGCATTCTGCCTAAATAGTAGACACAGGTGATAAATAAGAGAATACTAAAGATTCGAGCCATAGAATTTCTCAATTCTGACACAAGGTACTTATTAGATCGAATAGAATGATTTTGCCGTATCCAGAATAATACCAATCCAACCCATTTCATGAATAAAATGTGACCAATTAACCAACCAACAAAACTACTTGTTACAAATAACATCTTGTTGTTGCATCGAAACATATAAATGTTGACTAATCTGGCTAACGTTGAAC